TTTGCTGCCGTCAGGATAAATCTGGCCCCTTCCCCTGTTACCGCCCACATATATAGGATATTTTAAGAAGTGAACATCTTTCTTAGTGATAGGATCCGGGGAAAGAATAGGAAAGGTAATTTCACTATATTTTTGTCCAGGCACAGGACCTATCACAAGAATATTTTTTTTATTGGGGCGATAGCTCTGAAAATAAAGATTGCCTATCTTTTCTTTCATCTCTGGAGAAATACGATCGGGTGGGGCTAATTCAAATCCCTCTGGTAAAATAAGAACAGCCCCGACATTCAAACCTCCCTTTTTGCCGTTAGCAAGAACTTGTTTTAATTGCATATCATAAGGAATTCGAACAACTGCTTCAAATACAGTATCAGGAAGGACCGCTTGTGGAACCTCAATGTCCACGGGCTTATTAGCTAAATGGCAATTGGCACATACAATACGTCCAGTTGCTTCTCGTGGATTTTCATAACCTTGCTGTGCGAAAATGGGATATGCATTCGAAATGGATGACCGAGTTAGTATATATATCACGAGCGATATGGAAATGGATCGAGTAATCTGTTCTTTTATCCAAGAAAGGGTATTTATAGTTTGCATGGTCCAATCGTTGATTCCGAAAATTTCTACAATAAATTTGGTAGGTTGCTAGTATAGTTCCCTATCCACGATTCTGCTATTTATTTTAACTGAAAACTTAATTTACTGAAATAAAAGAGTATTACTGGAATATGAGAGGGACTCCTCGTTTTAGATGGGTAGAAATAGAAAGAGGAAAGAAAATTTTTAATGCTTTAATTATGTACTAAAGTAACAAACATTCTAATTCGAAATTAGAATTGAATTTTTATACGTATACCTTTTTTCTTCTTTTCAGTCATTCATTGAATGATAAATCACTACAAGCGATGGGGATACACGATTTAAATGACGAAAAATCCAATATTTCAAAATTGTATCTAGAATGACTGGAAACGTGGAAACAAGACCAGATATAATTTGATCGTTATGAGCAAATCCAAAATCTTTGTAGATAGAGCCAATCATTAGTTCCCAACCATGGGGCGAATGAAATCCGATACATAAATCAGTTAATAAAAGAATAGAAAAAGCTTTTACTGTGTCGCTTAAATTGTATAGGAATTCCTGAACCCAAGAGTTAAGAAGAATAAGTTCCTTATTTCCCAAAATAGAATAACCACTTAGAATAAGGAAACAGATTAAATTTGTCGAGAAGTGCAAAATCATACGAATACAATCTGCATTGTGCATCTTGATCAATTGAATCGTTTCATTGTGGATTCCTATACGCAGCTTTTGTATATGTGTTTCCGGGTATTCCTTTATCATTTCGTTCAACAAGCGGAGATCCTCTAATTCGATGAATTTTTCGAGAAGATTTTTTTCTTGAATATCATTCAAAAAAGTTTCTGATTGCTTAGTATTCCACCAATTAGTAACCCAAGATTCCAAACTTTTTTGAAATGATAGAGAGATCCACCAGGGTAAAAATACTATAGATACAAGATATAGAAAAGGAATAAATTTTTTCTTTTTTTCCATTTTTTTTTTTTCATCTATAAATTGGTAATGAATCCATCGTGTTCGTCGACTTTATGTGATCTAATATTTCTATCAAATATGAATTCTATTCCAATAGGTCGAATCCATAAATCTATTCGTTGTTTTTTGTGATTTGATACCTTGAATGTTGAAAGAATACAGAAATAGAAAAAGAGTCCACTTCGAATTCGAATGAAGAAATAATAAAAGGGGGGTGTTTCCAAATATTGCAATTGATAAAAATCTTAAACAAAGCAATTCCTTCTTGTCGATCAATACGCGGCAGGACCATTTCATTTTTCAAAATACTTCAATTGGTACACGCAAAAAATAAGCCAATTCAGCAGCTTTTTGTTCAATTTCTCGCGGAGTCAAATTTTCATCAGTACGAGTCAAAGGAATAGGTCCCTGGCCTTTGATTTCCAGATAAAGGACACGACGAGTATAAATACCCTCCTTTAGTTCTATTCTAATAGATTGAATATCCTTTATAAGATATCGAAAGAAGATGCGACGATTTTTTCCAGGAAACCCCCAACGAAAAATACATACTATTCCTTCTTTTATATCGAATCGATCATAACCACTACCTACATTCCACGAAATTGTACACCACAAATATGAGCTAATAAAGAGGCCCGCGATTCCATAGAAAGACATCACGATCCCTTGTGGAAAAAAAAGAATTTGCTGGGGAGGAAATAAAGATATCAAATTTCTACCAAGATAGCTGGAAATTCCAACCAATAAGAATCCTAATGAACCAAAAAAAAGAATAAGGGCCCAGAAGAAATTACTGATTTTTCGAGATCCCGTTATAAATTCTATCCATATACGTTCTGATCGCCAATTCATACTAGATCTGGTTCCATTTAATTTGAATTGAAAGAATACCTCAAATGAATTGTACTTTCCTTACTCTGTCTTGTTTCCAATGGAACTTTCATCAACTAGCCCTATTCTGATGGCGTATTTGTTTCACTTTATATTTAAATTAAATATCTAACTTTTTATTTCTATTTTTAGTTAGATCAAAATAAGAACATCTACCCCTATGTCGTCATCTTTCTACATACATAAATAAGGGCTCTTGCATTTCTATTCGTAAGAAATCACATGGTATACCATTCTGCTAAATGGATATCTGTGTTATGATTCAAGTCTAAGTCCTGAAAAATGAGATTTGAACCAGAAGATCTAAACAATCTTATTTTTTTGAATATGAAGAAATAAAGAAGCTATTGCAATTGCCGGAAATACTAGGCCTACTAAAGGCACCAAAAAAGAGGGAAAGGTCATAGTTGTTACCTCAATTTACTAGAAATTTTAATTGTACCCGTTTGTTCTATTTTTTTTGTTATTATGTTATTATATTAATTAATTAATTAGAATTCTAATTCTATAGAACTATAGAATAAGTATAGTATAAAAAGTATATAATTAAGTACAAAGAAGATAGAACTATCCCTTTCTGTTTCTAAATAGAATATATGATAATCGACTTTATTTTTTTATTATTCATTAATCTATAATTCTTTCTTTTGCTTCTACTAATTACTAAATTCAAGAAAATGGAGGGTTTCCGAGATAGAAATGAAATTCAATCTCCAATGGATTCGTTAGAATCTGATCCAAGAGGTATTGTTAATAAAGATTCACAGAAAATATCGAAAGACCCCCCAAAAACTCTTTTTTAATTCTTTTTTTTAGTCCAAAATTAATTAGGATATCGCCAACCAAAAACCACCATTCTTCCGGTTTTTACTTTGATTCTGATTCCAATCAAAAAAAAAACAAATTTTTTTTTACACAAATAAAGGACCTTAATCCTCGATGTTATTTTGATTCAAAGGAAAAAAGGCATGCAGCTGAAATAATTCACTTAGAACGTCTTTTAAAAGGTTACGTGGTACAATTGGATCAAATAAACCTTTATGAAATAAAGCTTCAGCTTCTTGTGAACCTTCAGGTACTGGCTTATTCAATGTTTGTTCAATTACCCTTTTACCCGCAAATGCAACGTAGGCATTAGGCTCGGCAATAATGATATCCCCCAACATACCAAAACTGGCTGTCACCCCACCGGTAGTAGGAGATGTAAGGATTGATACATATAATAACTTTTTATTTGATTGATAATCATATAAAACAGAGGAGACTTTAGCCATTTGCATTAAACTCAAACTTCCTTCTTGCATACGTGCCCCTCCGGAAGCACATACTATAATAAGGGGTAGGGATTTATTGGCAGCATATTCAACCAACCGGGTTATTTTTTCACCTACTACAGATCCCATACTACCTGCCAGAAACTCAAAATCCATAACCCCAATTGCTACGGGAATACCTTTTAGTTGACCTATACCCGTTTGAACAGCTTCAGTTAAACCTGTCTTTTTTTGATAAGAATCAATACGCTCTTTATAAACTTCCTCCTCCGCCTCAAATTCAATAGGATCCGCAGAGACCATATCTTCATCCATAGGATTCCAAGTACCCGGATCAATCAGAAGTTCGATTCTATCTGAACTACTCATTTTCAAATAATATCCGCATTGTTCACAAATACCCATCTTTGACTTAAGCAATTTCTTATAATTTAATGCATAACAATCTTCGCATTGAACCCACAAATGCTTATATTTTTGAGTTATATCAAAATTATTAGAACTTTCTCTTCTAGTTAAATTATTACCATCCGTGCTAGTTCTTTTACTGAAACTTTCACTGCTATTTCCACTTTCATTAAAAATGTAACTCAAAATGTAACTGTCACTGTAATTGTCACTACCATTTAGGATGGAACTCTCAATACTGATTTGAGAATGAAGATAACTGTCAATGCAATTATTAATGTGATTAGTCCAACTATCTTTAGTATAATATATGGAACGATCATTAGAAGTATTATCACTCTTAGATCGAAAGTTCAGATAACTTGAATTCCAATAATTGGAAAAAGACCTTTGTAGTTCACTCAAAAAAGAATGATCGTTGTCAATCTCAAAAATTTGATTTTCAATATCAAAATATATGGAATAACTGTCCCCTTTATTATCTATAAGTAAAAAAGTATCATCAGAGATGAAATTCTGAATGTCCATGCCACAAAAAAAATTATCAACATTACTGTCACTAGAACTGTCACTATTAACATTTTTTTCTGTGGCATTTAGACGCCGATCTTCTTTTCTACTGGTATTTTCAATAGGACCAAGACTGTCCATTGATTTACTTAATTTACACCTGTGTTCTAATCCTCTCTTAGACAACATCGAATTGAACCACCATTTTTTCATAGAGCTTTCTTTCCCCCTATTCGCATAAAAATAAAATAGATGAATAGTCATTCGATGAAAAAAATTTGAGCATTTCTTGTCAGAATAAGCATCTAGATCCAATCACTCAGATTAGTAACGAAAAATGAGTAAGTATTC